ATCTAATCATTGAATTTAAATATTGTTTTTACAAATTAATTATCTAATCATTGAATTTAAATACTGTCGCTAATTATAATTAATGAATTCAATCATTGAAAGTCTAATTAATTAATTATCTAATCATTGAATTTAAATACTGTTGCTAATTATAATTAATGAATTCAATCATTGAAAGTCTAATTAATTAATTATCTAATCATTGAATTTAAATACTGTTGCTAATTATAATTAATGAATTCAATCATTGAAAGTCTAATTAATTAATTATCTAATCATTGAATTTAAATATTGTTTTTACAAATTAATTATCTAATCATTGAATTTAAATACTGTTGCTAATTATAATTAATGAATTCAATCATTGAAAGTCTAATTAATTAATTATCTAATCATTGAATTTAAATATTGTTTTTACAAATTAATTATCTAATCGTTGAATTTAAATACTGTCGCTAATTATAATTAATGAATTCAATCATTGAAAGTCTAATTAATTAATTATCTAATCATTGAATTTAAATATTGTTTTTACAAATTAATTATCTAATCGTTGAATTTAAATACTGTCGCTAATTTTTACAAATTAATTATCTAATCGTTGAATTTAAATACTGTCGCTAATTATAATTAATGAATTCAATCATTGAAAGTCTAATTAATTAATTATCTAATCATTGAATTTAAATATTGTTTTTACAAATTAATTATCTAATCGTTGAATTTAAATACTGTCGCTAATTATAATTAATGAATTCAATGTGTCGGGGGCCACATTTAATTATTATTTGTTATAATTAACAAAAATCAATTATGAGGGGTCAATTTCTTGCTTAACCCCAATACCTTAGGTTAGTTAATTAGCATATATATGTACATTAGGGTGTAATGAGAATATGTTCCTGTTATATTATGTTGACATTACTGAATTGAATTTCTTCTTTCTATGAATCTTTAATAATTATCTCGGGGGAGGTACTTGTGGAAGAGCTAATCATATGGAAGGGGGGACCGCCAGGGCCCAACCGTGGAGGGGGATGAGAGATGGAACTATTTTAGGATCTGGGAAAGATATAACTATAGGTTACTATGGTGACATAGAGGAACTTACTAACAGCTAAGGTATTTAAATAAATAAATTACTTAAATATAAGGGAGCAACAGTTAATGATTTGAAGCGAGGTCAATCCGAGCCAGCGATCTAGGAACTAGATATGTAATATAACATATGCTAAGATCTATACTGATGTAACTGATATATGTTGGGTACCAACTAGAAAAATAGTCGCATGTCCGCCGACCGGGGCGTAGTCCAGGGAGGTCTGTAGACCGAGCGTAGCGAGGGGGTACCCATAGATGTGCCATTTATGGTAATATGTTTGTTTGGTTAATATTTTATTCTAGTTTGTAGTAATAGCTTTGGGGTAAATTTATACATGTAATTTTTTGAATTGTTATTATTATATCTAAAAGATTTTTAATATGTTTAGCAGTGTTTAGTATTGTGAATAATTTTATTTTTAAAGATACAGTTAACTCCATTTTTGACTAGCGAAAATTGTGCCAGCAGCTGCGGTTACACAATTAGTTAATAGTTATTATTTTAAGGGTATATTTATAGGATTAAGAAGAAATGGTTATATATTTTATGGTTTTGAAGTGAAATTTGAATCTGTATATAATGCTAGGTTCTAGATTTTATATATGAAATTTATTTTGTAGACTAGGATTAGATACCCTATTATTTTAAATGTAAATTGTTGCTCTTAGTATTAATAGTTATGATCTTTAAATTAAAAGAATTTGACGGTGATTTAATCTATTCAGAGGAACCTGTCCTGTAATCGATAATCCACGATAAATTTTACTTTAATTATTGTTTGTATATCTCTGTTTATTGAGTGTTTTATTAGAATTTATTCTCTTCAATTTTTGTTAAATCTTATATCAGGTCAAGGTGCAATTATATTAAAGGATGAGATGGGTTACATTTATCTTGTAATTTTGGATTAGAGGTATTAATTATTGTATTATTTCTATGAAATTGGATTTGGATGTAATAAATATTATGTATTATTTATGATATTTGTTCTAGGTTGAGTACACATCGCCCGTCGCTCTCATTTTTAAGATGAGATAAGTCGTAACAAAGTAAGCCTATCGGAAGATGGGCTTGGAATTATACAGATTAGGCTATAGCAGCGGATGTTATTTACATTAATGTCCTATTTGTGCGATTCAAATTGATCTGATTATTTTAAATTTAATGTTTATTTTAATTATTATAATTATTAATAGAAATAACTTATTTATTAGTATATTTTATAGAACCTGTTTGTACTATTTATAGTTAATTTTACTGTAAGGGTTGATTAATATAATATTTTAGAAGTAGCTTTATATTTGTGTACCTTTTGTATCAGGGATTATCAATTTATCTCTATTATGTTAGTTTATCCCGAATTTATAAGGGATATTTTTTATTGTTATAATATTGTTTTATAAATATTAATAAATGAAAAATAGGGGAGATATTCTATTCAATTATACATATCTGGTTTTCTAATAAATGAATTCAATTCAGGGTTAATTTAAGTTAAGTTTAATTTTATTAATATTAATTTGGTTAATCTAATGTTATTGGGGATAAGCTCATTATCATTTTTATAATATTTATTGTTTTGTAAAATATGTAGGATTAGTAACATTCATCATTTATTTCGTTATAGTTATTTTTATATTGTAATTTATTTATTATTATTTAAGTTTTTATTAGAATTTTATATTTAATTGTTTATTTTAAGTAATAATGGTAGTATTAGTAATTTATTTAATTAATGTATTGGAACTCGGCAATATTCACGTTTGCCTGTTTATCAAAAACATGTCTTGAAAGTTTATTTATTTCAAGTCGGGCCTGCTCAATGATTTTATATAATTAAATAGCCGCAGTATTTTGACTGTGCGAAGGTAGCATAATCATTTGTCTTTTAATTGAAGGCTTGTATGAAGGGTTTGACAAAATGTGGGCTTTCTTTACATTAAATCATTGAATTTAATTTTTGAGTTAAAAAGCTTAAATGTTTTAATAGGACGAGAAGACCCTATAGAATTTTATTGTTTGTGGTTTATATTATAATTGGTTTATTTGTTTATTATATATTATAAATAATTTTGTTGGGGTGATGGGGAAATTTTCTTAACTTTCTTTATTTATTAAATATAAATTAATATATTAATGATCCTTTTTTATGGATAATAAGTTTAAATTACCTTAGGGATAACAGCGTAATTCTTTCTGAGAGTTCATATCGGTGAAGGAGTTTGCGACCTCGATGTTGGATTAAAATAAGTTTAATAGTGCAGTAGCTTTATTACTAGGTCTGTTCGACCTTTAAATTTTTACATGATCTGAGTTCAGACCGGCGTGAGCCAGGTTGGTTTCTATCCTTTATTTTATTTAATGTTTTAGTACGAAAGGACCAATCATTAGTTATAATTAATTAAATTTATGATTATTATTAATGTACACTATTTTGGCAGATTAGTGCGGTAAATTTAGAATTTATTTATGTAATGTTAATTACAAATAGTAATGTTTATTATTTCTTATATTATTATAATTGTGTGCATTTTGGTAGCTGTTGGTTTTGTTACTTTGTTGGAGCGTAAGGTGTTAGGTTATATTCAATTGCGAAAAGGTCCTAATAAGGTGGGATTAATAGGTCTTCTTCAGCCTTTTTCTGATGGGTTAAAGTTATTTTTTAAGGAACAGACTTTTCCATATAAGTCAAATTTTATTATTTATTATTTGTCTCCGGTGTTTATGTTAACTTTATCTTTTGCTATATGGTGTTTATATCCTATGCTTGTAAATCTTTATAATTTTAATTTTGGTTTTCTTTTTTTTATATGTTGTACAGGTTTGGGAGTTTATGGTGTTTTATTAAGCGGATGATCCTCTAATTCTAATTATGCTCTTTTAGGCAGTGTTCGTTGTATTGCGCAGACTATTTCTTATGAGGTAAGAATGGCTTTGATTATAATTTGTTTAATTATTTTTGTATTTAGTTTTAATTTGATTGATTTTATATATTATCAAAATTATGTTTGGTTTTTATTTTTTTCATCCCCTTTATTCTTTTGTTGACTATCTTCTTGTTTGGCTGAAACTAATCGAGCCCCTTTTGATTTTGCTGAAGGTGAAAGAGAATTGGTTAGAGGGTTTAATGTGGAATATAGAGGTAGAGGTTTTGCTTTTATTTTTTTATCTGAGTATATAAATATCATTTTTATGAGAATATTAACTGTTGTTATGTTTTTAGGTTGTGATTTGTTTTCACTCATTTTCTATATTAAGGTTGTTTTAATTGTATTTTGGTTTATTTGAGTTCGGGGGACTTTGCCTCGTTTCCGTTATGATAAATTAATATATCTGACTTGAAAGTTGTTTTTACCTTTAACCTTAAATTATCTGCTTTTTTATTTAGGTTTACTTTGTTTGTTTATGATGGGGGATTATTCCATTGATTTAAGTGGTTAAGTTAAGTCAATGAGGGAATCTAACTCTCATTCTGTATTTTCAAAATACAAGTTTATCTAAAACTTATTGACTATTTAGTTAGTATATCTCACCCCTTTAGTACTAGTGGGTTAATTAAGAAATATATGAAGTATAATACTGTTAGTACTTGCCCTGTAAAGATGTATGGTTCTTCTGCTGGTCGGGCTCCAATTCATGTAAGTAAAATTATAATAGTTACGAAGAATCAAAATAATAACTTGTTGATAGGATAGAATGCGTTCCCTTGGAACTTTCTATTATTAGATATTGGTAAAATTAGGATAATAGCGATTGATAGTACTATGGCTACCACTCCTCCCAGTTTGTTAGGAATGGATCGTAAGATGGCATAGGCAAATAGGAAATATCATTCTGGTTGGATGTGGACAGGGGTTACCAATGGATTAGCTGGGATGAAGTTTTCAGGGTCTCCTAATAATTGGGGCTCTAGTAAGATTAGTATTGATAATATTATGAGTGTGATTATAAATCCTATAGTATCCTTAATTGAAAAGTAGGGGTGGAAAGGTATCTTATCATAGTTGCTGTTTAATCCTAAAGGGTTATTTCTACCAGTTTGGTGAAGGAATAATAAATGGATGATGACAAATGCTGCGATAATGAATGGTAATAGGAAGTGTAATGTGAAGAATCGTGTTAGTGTGGCATTATCTACTGAAAATCCCCCTCATAATCATTTAACTAAGGTATTACCTAAATAAGGTACTGCTGATAACAGATTAGTAATAACTGTTGCTCCCCATAGAGATATTTGACCCCATGGTAATACATATCCTAGAAAGGCTGTTCCTATAACTAGGAATAATAAAATTACTCCAGTTCTTCATGTTATTATTAGTTTGTAAGAGCCATAATATATACCTCGTCCTACGTGTATATATAAGCAAATGAAAAATAATGAGGCTCCATTTGCGTGTGTATATCGGAGTAATCATCCGTTGTTCACATCTCGACAAATGTGTACTACTCTATTAAAGGCTAATTCAATGTTTGCGGTATAATGTATGGCTAGGAATACTCCTGTTAAAATTTGAATTATTAAACATAATCCAAGTAATGATCCGAAGTTTCATCATAAGGATAATGATGATGGGGAAGGGAGATCTACAAGGGATCCATTAATGATTTTAAATAATGGGTGAGTTTTACGTATTGGTTTGTTCATAGTTTTTTATACGAAGAGGGCCTTCTTTTCTTCTAGCGATAAAAGATACAATAATTATTGTTAGTAGCAGGTAGAAGATTATAGTGATTGTCAAGTAAGCTGATATAGTGTTAAATAATTTGGTTAATGAAATTATATAATAATTTATGTTTCTATTTAATGGTACTTCATATATTTCAATTAATTTGTTTATAACTAATACACTTCTTGTAAATGTAATGATGAATGTAATTGTTATGAATACAGGTGTTTTGAATTTTTCGTTTGAGGCTACTCTAGCTATATAAATAAATAGTACTAATGCTCCTCTTAATATAATAATTATAATAATGTAAGAGAAGAAGAAGTTATTTAATATTAACCCTGAAATGACAGAAATGGTCATGGTTTGAAGGATTAAAATAAATCCTATTCTTAAAGGATGCTTTAGTCATAGGAATAAAACAGCCAATGAGATTATTATAGAGTATATAATTATTATCAATTCAGTAAGTAGTTTAATTAAAATATTAATTTTGGAGATTAATGATGAATTTATAATTCTTTACTGAAGTTTTAAAGGATTTCCTATCTATGATTTACAAGATCATTATTTTAAATTAAACTATTAAAACTTATGTTTTACTATGTAATTGTTACTATTCCTATGATTTGTGGGGTAATTGCTTTTTGTTCAACCCGTAATCATTTATTGTTAGCTCTTTTAAGTTTAGAATTTGTGGTTTTGTCTGTGTTTTATATAATAGTGGTATTAATAATAATGTATGGTTATGAATTGTACTTTTCTTTGATCTTTTTAGTTTTTTCAGTTTGTGAAGGGGCACTAGGCCTTTCTATTTTGGTGAAGTTGGTGCGTAGCCAGGGTAATGATTATTTAATAAGTTTATCTGTTTTGAGATGATAAAATTTCTTGTTTCTTCTGTGTTTTTAATCCCTTTAATTAGTAGATGATGGTTATTTATGTTGAGTATGTTGGGTTTATGTTTAGTGTTTACATGCTTTTCCTTTTCTTCGAGATTCTTTTCTAATTTTACCGGTTATTTTGGTTGTGATGTTATTTCTTATAGCTTAATTGCTTTAACTTATTGGATTTTGTTTCTTATAGTTATGGCTAGATGTAATGTTTATTTTAATAACATTAATCGTAAGGAGTTCTTGCTGGTTTTGGCTTTTTTGACTGTATGTCTATTATTAACTTTTAGTACGGATAATTTATTAGTTTTTTATATTTCCTTTGAATCATCCTTAATCCCCACACTTTTTTTGATTTTAGGGTGGGGATATCAACCGGAACGCCTTTTGGCTGGTTATTACTTATTATTTTATACTTTGTTTGCTTCTCTCCCTTTATTGTTAGGTATTTTTTATGTTATGGATCATGTTAGTTCTTTGAATTTTTGGTTGGTTAATTTGGATATTGGGTTTTATTTGTATTTGTCGATGATCTTAGCATTTTTGTTTAAAATACCTATGGTATTCGTTCATTTTTGATTACCTAAGGCCCATGTTGAGGCTCCTATTTCAGGGTCTATGATTTTGGCTGCTATTCTTTTGAAGTTGGGTGGTTATGGTTTATTCCGGGTATTTATTTTTGTTGACTCTTTTTCTGTTAGATATAATTATTGACTGATTAGTATTAGTTTATACGGTGCTATGATAGTTGGTTTGTTATGTTTGTGTCAGATTGATATGAAATCGTTAATTGCTTATTCTTCTGTTTCTCATATGGGTATAGTTATTGCTGGTATTTTTATTTTTAACGTTTATGGTTTTTTAGGCTCCCTGGTTGTTATAATTGGTCATGCTTTTTGTTCTTCTGGTCTGTTTTGTTTGGCTAATATTGTTTACGAGCGTAGTCATAGTCGTAGATTGATGATTAATAAGGGGTTGATTACTTTTATACCTAGTTTATCATTATTGTGGTTCTTATTATGTGCTAATAATACTGCTAGACCTCCTTCATTGAATCTTTTAGGGGAGATTTATATTATTAATAGTGTCATTTCATGGGATGTGTCAACTTTTATTTTGCTTATGATAATTTCTTTTTTCAGTTGTTGTTATAGTATTTATTTATATTCTATTGTTCAGCACGGTTCCTTTTATAAGGGGATCTTATGTTTGGGTTCTATTAATATTCGTGAGTTTTATTTGGTTTTATTTCATTGAATTCCTCTTAATATTTTGGTTTTGAAGTTTGATTCTTTTTCTTATTGTTTATAGGGTTTAAGTAGTTTAATTATTAAAGAATAGTAATTTGTGGTGTTACAGGTGTATTATTTACCTTAGATCCATTAACATAATGTGTAAGTATAAGTTTTGGTTTCTTATTGTTTTTGTTTTAGGTTTGTGTCATTTCATTTTGGGCGTTTATTTATTATTTAGTAATTTAGTTTATTTTTTAGACTGGGAAGTTTTAAGTATTAATTCTGTTAATGTGGTTATGACTTTCTTAATTGATTGGATGTCTATAGTTTTTATGGGGTGTGTCTTGTTTATTTCTTCTATGGTTATTTATTATAGTGCTGTATATATATATTCTGATTTATATAAGGTGCGCTTCCTGTATATAGTCTTGTTATTTGTTTTATCTATGGTTCTTTTAATTGTAAGTCCTAATTTGATTAGAATCCTTTTAGGATGAGATGGTTTAGGACTTGTTTCCTATTGTTTAGTGATCTATTTTCAGAATTATAAGTCTTATAGAGCAGGTATGGTCACTGTCTTGACTAATCGTATTGGTGATGTAGCTATTTTGATTACGATTGCTTGGTTTATAAATTTTGGGAGATGGAATTATATCTATTTTTTGTGATATGGTGGTGACTGAGTTTTATATGTTATGTTACTTTTGGTTTTAGCGGCTTTTACTAAGAGTGCTCAGATTCCTTTTTCTTCTTGATTACCGGCGGCTATGGCCGCTCCTACTCCGGTGTCGGCACTTGTGCATTCTTCTACTTTGGTTACAGCTGGTGTTTATCTTTTGATTCGTTTTAGAGATTTAATTTTAAGTTATGATATCTCTATTTTTTTATTGATTTCTTGTTTGACAATGTTTATGTCAGGTTTGGGGGCTAATTTTGAGTATGATCTAAAGAAAATTATTGCTCTTTCTACATTGAGTCAGTTGGGTTTAATGATGAGATCCTTATTTATAGGATTTCCAATGTTAGCCTTTTTTCATCTTCTTTCTCATGCTTTTTTTAAGGCTTTATTGTTCTTATGTGCTGGTATTATGATTCATTGTATAAGAGACTCTCAGGATATTCGTCATATAGGTTATATGATTAACCATTTGCCTTACACTTGTGCGTGTTTTTGTATTTCTAATCTTTCTTTGTGTGGTATCCCTTTCTTGGCTGGTTTTTATAGTAAGGATTTGGTCCTTGAGTACTTAACTATAGGTTATTTTAATTTATTTATTTATATTATTTACTTTGTTTCTGTGGGGCTTACTGCTTGTTACACATTTCGTTTAGTTTATTATTGTATTAGAGGTAATAGAGGATTATTTGCTTTTCAAGGTTTGTTTGAGGATACTATTATAATAATCTCTATGATTTTTTTGACTCTTATAGCTATTGTTTGTGGTAGATTGCTTTCTTGGCTTTTATTTCCTTATCCTAATTTATTGTTATTCCCTATTGAGTGTAAATTAATGCCCTTATTATTTGTTTTAGGGGGTGCTTGATTGGGGTATGAGTTTTCTTGTTTATATATTAGCGATAGTTTGCTGGGTCATATATTTAATTTTATTGTTAGTTTTATGGGTAGAATATGATTTATGCCTTATTTTAGCACCTTATTAATGTACTCTAATTTTTTAATTCTTTCGAAGACTTATAACAATTTTATGGACTCTGGTTGAGGTGAATTTATTGTTTCAAAGTCTTTGGTTTCTTATTCTAATTATTTAAGTTCTTATTTATCTAAGTATCAATTTAATAGAATTAAGTTGTTTTTAGTTAGTTTCCTTTTTGTTGGTTTATTTTTATCTCTGTTATACCTAAGTAGTTAAATTATAATTTAATATTGAAGCTATTGAGTTAGGACTTTGTCCTCTTAGGTACCTATAAAATAATTATAATTTATCTCTTCATTGAAAATGAAGTGTTTTAGTTAAACTATATAAGTAAGAAAACAAACGGAATTTAACCGCTTTGAAAGATAGTTAGCAGCTTCTTTCAGTGTTCTACGTTTTCTTTTAATTGGATTATATTTAATCATTTCTTTCATTAACAATGAAATGCCTCTATTTTGGCTTCAATTAATTTGTTTGTTAGATAAGGAGAATTGTAGATCTCTAATTTTAGGTCGAAACTAAATGTAATTTTTACTTCATTATCTACGAGGTTAACTAATTTTTTAGTATCTCTTAATTGCAAATTAAGTGTTAGATTTAACTATAACCCCTAAATCTTATTTAGATCATTCTAATATTCCGTTTTTCCATTCATAGTACAATCCTGTAATTAGGATAACGATAAAGGTTAAAATAGTTCCAATTCAGACTCTGGTTATGGTTCATTTTATTGTAATGATGATAGGTAAGATGATTGCGATTTCAATGTCGAAAATTAGGAATAATACTGCGATTAAAAAGAATTGAACTGAAAAGGGAGCTCGGGGGGAGTCGATAGGGTCAAATCCGCATTCGAAAGGTGATATCTTTTCCCGATCTATAATAGATGATTTGGAGATGATTGTGCATACTATTATTAATGCTATTGAGATCGTAAGGGCTGTTATTACTGCGATTGTTACTTTTATGATTATCTTTTCTTAAAATAAGATCTTTTGATTGGAAGTCAAATATATTAGTTATACTAAAAAGATATCTTCCTCATCAGTAAATAGAAATGTATAGGAATAATCAAACTACGTCTACGAAGTGTCAATATCATGCTGCTGCTTCGAATCCAAAGTGATGGGTTTTTGAGAAGTGACATATTATGTGACGTATAAGACATACTGCTAAGAAAGTTGTACCAATGATAACGTGGATTCCGTGGAATCCTGTTGCTATGAAGAAACATGATCCATATACTGAGTCACTAATGCAAAATCTTGATTCAATATATTCATATGCTTGGAGTACTGTAAAGTAGATTCCTAATATAACTGTTAATGTTAGTCTTTGGGTTGTTTGATTGAAATTTCCTCTTATGATACTGTGATGCGCTCAGGTTACGGTTAATCCAGAGCATAGTAAGATTATAGTATTTAGTAGTGGGATTTCTATTGGGTTAAATACTTGGATCCCCTTAGGAGGTCATGTTATTCCAATTTCTACTGTAGGCGCCAGTCTTCTGTGGAAGAATCCTCAGAAAAATGAAATGAAAAAGAAAACTTCGGAGATAATGAATAAAATTATTCCAATTTTTAATCCATTTGTAACCTTGATTGTGTGTATGCCTTGGAAGGTGGCCTCTCGTACAATATCTCGTCATCATTGAATTATTGTTAATAGCAGGATTGCTACTCCTAGAAAAAATAAAGTCATGCTGTTTTTATGGAATCATACAATTATTCCCGTTGTTAAAGTTATAGCTCCGATTGATCCTGTTAAAGGTCATGGTCTGTAATCGACTAGGTGATAAGGGTGATTTTTGTGTATTTTCATAATTAAACTTCTCTAGTGTATAGTGTACTTAGAACTGAGAATACGTATGCTTGGATGATAGCTACGGCTGTCTCGAATATTATAAGTATTATTTGTACACTTATAATGAAAATAAGGACGATATTTGAGGCATTAATTGAATTGTTACCTAAAAGTCTTATTAGTAGATGCCCTGCAATTATGTTAGCTGTTAGCCGTACAGCTAGTCTCCCCGGTCGAATTAGGTTACTGATAGTTTCAATTAAAACCATGAAAGGTATTAAAACTGCCGGAGTTCCTATAGGTACTAAGTGTGTAAATATATGATTTGTGTGATTAATTCAGCCAAATAATATAATTCTTAGTCATAAGGGCAGAGCTAATGTTATGGTGAATACTAAGTGTCTGGAGCTAGTGAATACATAGGGTAAAAGACCTATTGCATTATTAGTTAAAATAAATATGAATAATGCAATAGTTAATAATGTTATTCCTTTGTTTCTAGGGCCTAATAGTATTTTAAATTCTTCATGTAATTTTTGGGTAACATTATTAACTATTAGGTTTATACGATTAGGTAAAATTCAGTATGAGGCGGGTAAAATTAAGAATCCAATAAAGGTGCTGATTCAATTTATGGAGAATTGTAATCTAGTTGAGGGGTCAAATGTGGAGAATAGATTAGTTATCATTTTCAATTAATTTGCTTGATTTCTTGGCCTTGAATGTTTTTAATACTTGTTGAAATTTTTGGCAAGTGGTAAATTATAATACTTATTATAATTAATGACATGATAAATATAAAGAATAGAATTTCTCAATATAAGGGAGCTATTTGAGGTATGTAAGGAATATTAATACATTTAATGTTTTTAACTTGACAAGTTAATGTTTTGTTTAAACTAAATCCTTAAGGCCATTAAGAGTAGTTGTAAATTACTATATTTTGGTTTAAGAGACCAATGCTTAAATTTCAGCCACTTAATGATGACTTTAGTCAGGAGATAAAGTTGTTTATTGTTGTTCTTTCTACTACGATAGGTATAAATCTATGATTAGCTCCACAGATTTCTGAGCATTGTCCATATATTAGTCCTGGTCGTTCAATGTTAATAGTTCCTTGATTTAGTCGTCCTGGTACGGCGTCGATTTTAATTCCCAGAGCAGGCACTGCTCATGAATGGATTACATCTGCTGCAGTAACTAGTACTCGGATTTGGGAATTTATTGGCAGAACGGTTCGGTTGTCTACATCAAGTAGTCGAAAGTTTCTTGTTTCTATTTCATTGGTTGGGATTATGTAAGAGTCAAATTCTATATCTTGAAAGTCTGAGTACTCGTACTTTCAGTATCATTGGTGACCAATAACCTTTAATGTTATTAAAGGGTTATTGATTTCATCAATTATGTATAGTAATCGTAGTGATGGTAATGCAATGAAGATTAATGTAACAGCTGGTAGTATAGTTCAGATTAGTTCAATTGTTTGTCCTTCTAGTAAGTACCGATTGATTATTTTGTTAGGGACAAGTGTTACTATAATATATGCTACTAATACAGTGATTATAGTTAAGATTATTATAGTGTGGTCGTGGAAGAATGTTAGCTGTTCTATTAAGGGTGAATTTGCATCTTGTAGAAGGGTGTTTCCTCATGTTGCTATTTCTAATAAAAGATAAATATCTTTATATATGAAGCTTAAGTTCATTGCACTAATCTGCCATATTAGATATGAAGTTAGGATAGGTAATTCTGCATATGAATGCTCTGCTGGAGGGGTTTTTTGTATTCATTCGATTCTTGATGTCAGGTTTCCTGTAAATACAACTCTACGTTTGGACACGATTCTTTCCCAGATAATTATAATGAATATGATGATTCTGATGATAGAGATTGTTGATCCAAGTGATGAGATGATATTTCATCCTGTAAATCTATCTGGGTAGTCAGAGTATCGACGAGGTATTCCAGCTAATCCTAAGAAGTGTTGAGGGAAGAATGTCATGTTAACTCCCAGGAATATTGTAATGAATTGGATTTTTAATCATTTTGGTTTTATAGTTATGCCTGTAAATAAAGGGTATCATTGAATAAATCTTCCTATGATTGCGAATACTGCGCCTATTGATAAAACATAGTGGAAGTGTGCTACTACATAATAGGTGTCGTGCAGAATAATGTCGATTGATGAGTTGGCTAAAATTACTCCTGTTAAACCTCCAATAGTGAATAAGAAAACAAATCCTAGGGCTCATATAATGGAAGGTGAATAGTGTATTTTTATACCGTGTAGGGTGGCTAGCCATCTAAAGATCTTAATTCCGGTTGGAACTGCAATAATTATTGTGGCTGAGGTGAAGTATGCTCGGGTGTCAACGTCTATTCCTACTGTGAATATATGGTGTGCTCATACAATGAAACCTAATAATCCAATGGCAAGTATGGCATAGATTATTCCCAATGATCCAAATGTTTCAAGTTTCCCTCTTTCTTGACTAATAATGTGAGAGATTAATCCGAATCCAGGTAGAATTAAAATGTATACTTCTGGGTGACCAAAGAATCAAAATAGATGTTGGTAAAGAATAGGATCTCCTCCTCCTGAAGGGTCGAAGAATGATGTGTTGAAGTTACGGTCAGTAAGTAGTATAGTAATGGCTCCGGCTAGTACTGGTAGTGATAGTAGTAGTAATAATGCGGTAATTCCAACTGATCAGACGAATAGAGGGATTCGTTCAGGTGTTATACCAGCGGGTCGTATGTTGATGATTGTAGAGATAAAGTTTACAGCTCCTAAGATTGAGGAAACACCTGCTAAATGTAATGAAAAGATAGCTAAGTCTACAGATGCTCCTCTATGGGCTAAGTTTCTCGATAGAGGGGGGTATACTGTTCATCCAGTCCCTACTCCTGTTTCTACTATACTACTTACTAGTAATAGGGTTAGTGAGGGTGGTAATAGTCAGAATCTTATGTTATTTATTCGAGGAAATGCTATGTCTGGCGCTCCAATTATTAAAGGTACGAGTCAGTTCCCAAATCCTCCAATTATAATAGGTATAACCATGAAGAAAATTATTACGAATGCGTGGGCAGTGACAATGACATTGTAAATTTGGTCATCCCCAATAAATGTTCCGGGTTGTCCTAGTTCAATTCGGATGATTCATCTTATGGCGGTCCCTACTATTCCGGCTCATATCCCGAATAGGAAATATAGTGTTCCAATATCCTTGTGGTTAGTTGAATATAATCATTTGTTCAAAAGATAAGGTGACTGAAGTTTAGGTGGTAAATTGTAAATTTATTTATGGTCTATAGACCCCTTATCATGTGGCTTTATAGTCAAATTATGATGTTAGACTGCAATTCTAAAGTTAGGATATAGTCCTTAAAGCTTACAGATAATAGTTCTGCGTTTTTAACTTTGAAGGTTAATAGTTTATTTAACTTAAAGCTTTGAAGTTAAATTAAATTTATGATTATGATTAATGGTAATCTTATATTTAATATTATTATTATAGAAGTTATGTAATTGTTTGATTTAATTGAGATTCATTTGTTACCTGCTGAGAAGTTTATTATCATCCCTGTTATTATTCGTATATAGTAATATAGTCTTAACAGTCTGAATATTACTATTGTTAATAATATTAGGAATATTCCTCTATTGATTATAGTTTGGATTACTATTCATTTAGGTAAGAATCCTAAGAAGGGGGGTAACCCCCCTAATCTTATTATTGCTATGAAGTAATTTATTTTTTCTGTTATGGTTATATCCAATCTGTTTATTTGATTAATGTGAATTATGTTATATTGGTGGAATATTCAACATAATATTGTAATTATTATTGAGTATACAATTAGATAAATTATTCAATTGTTTTTTACTTTTCTTATTGATATTATTCATCCTAGGTGATTAATACTTGAATATCCTATGATTTTTCGTATGGATAATTGATTGAGACCCCCCAAAGCCCCTACTATTACGGATAATATAATGGATGTGTATATAATTTTATTTCTATAATTTAATCTATTGATTATATCTAAGGGGGCTAGTTTTTGTCAGGTTATCAGTACTGCTCTTCTTCTTCATGATATTTTAGTTATGATTTCGGGTAATCATATGTGGAAGGGGGCTGCCCCTAATTTGATTAATAATCTAATTAATATTAAGTTATTAAATAGTTCCATCTCTATTAAGTGGAGTATAATAATTGAGAATATTAGAATCATTCTTCTGATGCTTTGTGTTAAAAGGTAAATTATTATGGCTTGTGATGATCTTTTATTTTTGTTTCTAATTAAGGGAATAAAAGCTATTATATTAATTTCTAATCCTATTCATATTCTGACTCAGTTATTTGATGAGAGGGTTAAAATAGTCCCAGTTATTATAATAATTAAAAATATTCTTTTGCTTTTGTATATGTAGGGAGAAGAGGATTTAAACCTCTATGGGCAGGGTATGAACCTAATAGCTTAGTTAGCTTATCTTCCTTGTATTTTGGTGTATGATGCACATTAAGTTTTGATCTTAATGGATATAGTTTAATTCTATAATTTACAAATTAATTATCTAATCATTGAATTTAAATATTGTTTTTACAAATTAATTATCTAATCGTTGAATTTAAATACTGTCGCTAATTATAATTAATGAATTCAATCATTGAAAGTCTAATTAATTAATTATCTAATCATTGAATTTAAATATTGTTTTTACAAATTAATTATCTAATCGTTGAATTTAAATACTGTCGCTAATTATAATTAATGAATTCAATCATTGAAAGTCTAATTAATTAATTATCTAATCATTGAATTTAAATATTGTTTTTACAAATTAATTATCTAATCGTTGAATTTAAATACTGTCGCTAACAATGTGTCGGGGGCCACATTTAATTATTATTTGTTATAATTAACAAAAATCAATTATAATAATACTGGAGCATATATATACACCCCCTCAATAAGAGTATTATTATAATACTTGATCTATTCTATCAAAATAGTCCTTTAATCAGGCATCTTATT